GGATTATGCAAATCTCCTATTCCAAGAATAGAAAGTTGAAAAAGATTGAGACTTTTTCGGAGATTGAATGAAGTTACTAATTCATGATCTGGCATGTACAAAATGAAAACTTCATTTTCAATTATACCCTGAGATCATTTTTATGAAAGAGTTTCATTTGCTTCTCTTCCATGGAGGTTCTATTTTCCCAGAATGTATCCTAATTCTCGGCCTAATTCTTCTTCTGATGATCGATCTAACCTCTGATCAAAAAGATACACCTTGGTTCTATTTCATCTCTTTAACAAGTTTAGTAATGAGCATAACGGTCTTATTATTTCGATGGAGAGAAGAACCTATGATTAGCTTTTTGGGTAATTTCCAAACGAGCAATTTCAGCAAAATCTTTCGATTTCTCATTTTACTATGTTCAACTCTATGTATTCCTCTATCCGTGGAGTACATCAAATGTACAGAAATGGCTATAACAGAGTTCCTGTTATTCCTATTAACAGCTGCTCTAGGGGGAATGGTTTTATGTGGTGCTAATGATTTAGTCACTATCTTCGTAGCTCTGGAATGTTTCAGTTTATGTTCTTATCTATTATCTGGATATACCAAGAGAGATGTACGGTCTAATGAGGCTACTATGAAATATTTACTTATGGGTGGGGCAAGCTCTTCTATTCTGGTTTATGGTTTTTCTTGGCTATACGGTCTATCCGGGGGAGAGATTGAGCTTCAAGAAGTAGTAAATGGTCTCATAAATACACAAATGTATAACTCCCCAGGAATTTTGATTGCGCTCATATCCATAGCTGTAGGAATTGGATTCAAGCTTTCTCTAGTCCCTTTTCATCAATGGACCCCTGACGTATATGAAGGAGTGCGATTCGTTCGACGAATTATTACCCCTATAATAAGCGGATATATATCTTTTTTAGAGATGTTTAGATCTATAAAAACTCTATGGACATGCGGAAGAGAAAAAGACTGTTATCCCCACTCGGGCTAAGGCATAACTTTTACCAAAAGTTATTCGCGAGATTTTTGTTGAAATAACAATTAAGGTAAAGCAAGGTCAAAAATAACTAATATCTTTGAATAAACAGAGATATTTTGCAAGTCAGTTATTACGGGTAGTTCTTACAAAGGATCAGACTAATGACGTATACAATACTTTCATTCTCGATGTAAATGCTACATAGTCAGTTTTCATCCTTCAAGGACTACGAGTGTAATAGAAGCATCCGTCGACAAAAAGATCACCCTAAGATGATTATCTCATGGCTATTGAGAACGAATAAAATCAGATGGTTCTATTTCTCAATCTTTTTGACTTGTTCTTACAGTCAAAAAGATCGAGAAAGTCAGTGATTCACTATGGGAACCGCTGATGGAGGATTCCTCGGGAAGTTAAGGATTAGTAATCCTTTTCTATAAATTGAATCGATTCGGTCTTATACATACGCGAGGAAGGTAATGAAAAAGGAATAAGATGATTATGTCCTTCTTTTTTTATCACTTAGGAGCCGTGCGAGATGAAAGTCTCATGCACGGTTTTGAATGAGAGAAAGGAGTGAGGGATCCTCTTTTCGACTCTAACTCTCCCACTCCAGTCGTTGCTTTTCTTTCTGTTACTTCGAAAGTAGCTGCTTCAGCTTTAGCCACTCGAATTTTCGATCTTATTTTCTACTTTTCATCGAACGAATGGCATCTTCTTTTGGAAATATTAGCTATTCTTAGCATGATATTAGGCAATTTAATTGCTATTACCCAAACGAGCATGAAACGTATGCTTGCATATTCGTCCATGGGTCAAATTGGATATATCATTATTGGAATAATTGCTGGAGACTCAAAGAATGGATATGCAAGCATGATAACTTATATGCTGTTCTATATTTTCATGAATTTAGGAACTTTTGCTTGCATTGTATTATTTGGTCTACGCACAGGAACTGATAACATTCGAGATTATGCAGGATTATATACGAAAGATCCTTTTTCGGCTTTCTCTTTAGCTTTATGTTTACTATCCTTAGGAGGTATTCCTCCATTAGCAGGTTTTTTTGGAAAACTTTATCTATTCTGGTGCGGGTGGCAGGCAGGCTCATATTTATTGGTTTCGATAGGACCCCTTATGAGCGTTATTTCTATATACTATTATCTAAAAATAATCAAGTTATTAATGACTGAGCGAAACAAAGAAATAACTCCTCACGTGCAAAATTATAGAAGATCTCCATCTTCTTTCATATCAAAAAATTCTATCGAATTGAGTATGATTGTATGTGTAACAGCATCTACTACACTGGGAATAGTAATGAACCCAATTATTGCAATTGCTCAGGATACCTTATTTTAAGGTCTATTTATTCGTTCAATCCGGAAGAATTAGTCGATTTGTCCCGCCCAAAATGGGAATAGGCCGAGATTCTGAGATGAACTTCTAATTATGAGATCAACTTGATCATCGAATTAGAAGTTCATTCTAGACTAGAATAGGGTTATTAATAGGGCTATGTACATTTTCATTATGGGAAAAGGTCATTCGAACGTATGTAGATAGATATCTACGTCGTTCCATTCTATTTAGGAATCGATATATGCGCACATATGATCGAACCTGCTTTTGACATATCATTATTTGGGTACCATGTTCGCTTCTCTAGGCTTCTATTGAATCGAAAAAGAAAAGATGTTCGATCGTGCATATTTTTGATGTATATGAAATATCCTCCGGATAATGAAAATCGAAAGAAGTTGGTGATATATTAGGCTTGGACCTATATAACCGATCGATATAAATACCCCAATACTCTATCTTTGTCATAGATTCTACATTCCATCTATAATGATAGATGATCGTAATATAGATATCATACTCATGGAATATGATTCACTTTCGGGATGCCTTGATGGTGGAATGGTAGACACGCGAGACTCAAAATCTCGTGCTAAAGAGCGTGGAGGTTCGAGTCCTCTTCAAGGCATAATATTGAGAATGCTTATTGAATGAGCAATTCAATAACAAATATCGGATCTAATTGATTATCTCAATGTACCGAGATCGATTTCTTCGATATCTGTTGATACGAAGTATTCCGACGATTCCCTATATACGATATGAGTTAAAGCTGTTGGAATAGGTTCGACAGTGGATCACAAGATCTTGGCGATCTTCTCTATCTAATGAATGGAGAAGTCCATTTCAAAATGGTCCGCCCTGCACCCATCCCCCGAGTAGATACCTCAACAGGAATCACACAAATGCAGGTAGATCAATAGAAACTTCTGGGAAAATGCCCCCCCCGTGACCCAACAGATGGAGTACATTCCACAAAGGAACATATGGGAGAAATTGAATGAAAAAATGAAAAAGACCAAATCTCAGGTGGAATGTTTCTATTTCTTTTTATGTCCATTAAAGAATGCATGAAGCTTGTTTCTTACTAATTATGAGGTATACGCAATTAAGGACATAGATTGAGGAGAATCTATATACCCCTCTTAAAGTTTTGCAAGATCCGGGAGTTGCGATCGAACTTAAACGACTATACCAATGTTGAATCCTGTGACTCTATAGGCAAATAAGGGATCCTTTCTTCCGAATGGGAAGTGTAAGAAAAAAAAAGAGTACCAGAACCAAAATCGAAGAAATAAGGGGTAAGCATAGTAGATAATATCTCATTAAGTTCAATCAAATTGACTTGGCTCATATTCCTTGCTATGCTCACTCTTACACGGTCGAGATCTCGGAATAAGGAATCTATCTTCAAATTCAAGATCTATCAACTCTTTGTTCTTCTTTTTTCTTCTTCTAACATACTTTCCATTCTTGGACAAGACCGAGAAAGGATTCATTTTCGAATAGGATCTGAAATCGAAGCAGATGTAGAACTTCTCATTTGTTTCCACGACCCTACTACCCGGTCAATTTCGTTCTACTTCATTTCATTGCCCTTTCATCGATGATGACAGATTTTTCCGGCTAAAATAGATATGTGAAATCTATCTTTTGTTGTATGAATTAAGTGTTCAATTTCCTTCGGAAAAAGCCATCTATTTTTCAACAATGTCCTTGTCATTTGATTCAATAACATTCTGTTAGATAGGAACAGATTTGATAAATATTTATAACTCTCGGATAGAGTATTATAAAGAAAAGATTCATTCGATAATGAACTATTGGTTTCAAGCCATCTTTGGCGATGAATTAACAATTCGAAGCGATCAACCTTTTCTTGCGGATTTTCAATCAACCAACGTTGATATAGAAATGTAGGAGTATATGGCTGTATACGTTTCAATCGGATACCAATTGCTTGAATGCGTTTGAAAGCCTCAATATGTTCCTTTTCTGCAAGAGGCAATTGTTTCCACGAATTTATGACCGAATTGGTCATGAATTTTGAATTATATCTATGAAAAGCACCTTGGATACTTTTTTTAGGGAAGAGATGTTTTTCTTGTCTTCTTATTGAACCGTAAGTAATATAAAGCCTTCTCAGCATTTCTTCATTTGCAAAAAATTCCCGACGTGAAAACACAAGGTGCTGATCTTGAAATAGAAAACCTGTGGGATCCCAAAGAAATCGTCTTCCTAGAAAGAACATTGGTTTATTAGAGGATTTAGATCGCATTTGATATTGTATAGAAAATTGAAATATTCCTATTTCAAACCGCTCTTGTAATGATATATCTTCCAATTGAGACTGTATATGTTGTAGATTCTTTTGTCTTGCGTTAGAATGATTTCTCTCATGAACATAAAACCCCTTTTTATGTGGTCCTTTTTGGAGAGACTCTAAATTCTCTCTAACCCTTTTACAGTAACTGGCCTGCTCCTCTTGAAACAATCCGAACTGATACGAAAATCCCAATTCATTGGGTCTTTTTGTACGATCAAATAGATTACTGCGAAGAAAACTAAGACGCCAGATCCTAGGAGCCCAAACTATGTTATTGACTAATTTTTCATCCATTTGTTTTGCGCCGGGAGTTTCTTGTTGAAACTTCAATTCATATTCTTTATATATAAACATTTTATTGACCATAGAATAAACCCCTTTTCGCATCACATTGAGATGATTTCTCGTTTTGGGCTGAGGAGCAAATGTGATTTGATTCTTATCAGGCTTACCCCGGCATATTCCTAACCATGGAAACTCCACCAGAAGACTTTCTAAAAGACCAGAGGCTAAATCGAAATCATGCTCAGCGAATCTATCGAGAGGAATCCAATTCTCTCTATTTTGTCCCGATATAAACCAGGAATCTCGAGCTGCTGATCCGGCCAAGCAACCCAAAATATGGGGGAGTATGGTCAATTCCTTCATAGTTGTTCCAGCAATAGAAGGTTCTAAATACCATTTGGACAAATAAGAAAACCTTTTCTTCCATAATTCATTATTAATAGATAGAGGATTCATAGAAGAATTCCTTCTAAGTGTATTTTGTATAACAGCTTTTCCCACCTTATAGGGAAGTATTTCGTAATTTTGACCGGATCCAACCTGATTATCTATAGATTGCAAACCCCAAGTTTGTCTATAAAGAGCTAATCTAATTGTATCAGTGCCTATAACTGATTTATTTTGGGTAATACTAATTGATAAGGCTTCATTGGCAAGTGCTGCTAGATCCCGTGCATTGGAACCTATGGTTCTAGATCCAAATTCCTTGGGACAAGACAACTCTTTTTCCGAGTCAAACCCTTTGCTGCGTAAAAGAATAGGAAATTCCTTTTGTCGTTGTGGGATAGGAAGCATTCGAACATTGATTGATCTGTCTAATCGATTTGGAGCTATTGGAGCTGGATCCACTTTTTTAGGAATATGAGTCGAAGCAATAACAAGAAGATTTCTAGTAGAATCTTTCTCATCATCTCTAGAGAGATGGTTCACTAATAAACCAAGGAAAAAGTGAGTTAAGTAATTGACATTCAGTTCATGAATGTTTGGAATCCATATTATGCAAGGGGACATTCTTTTTGCCAATTCGAAGGTGAGATTGAATTGGTGCATTTTTTGCACCACATTATTCATACTTCGTATATCGAGGAAATTAGAATATTCACCTTTGTCATACAGGAACTTGTTTAGGGATATTCTTACCAGAGGAACATAAGAGTCTGCTGCTAGACCCTTGACCAAATAGGATCGTCCGGTTTCCGTAGGACCTATCAGTAAAATCCCTTTGGAAAGGGATGATCCTAAGTGGAGTGAGAAAGGTTTTCCATGAAATGTGAGGTTCAAACCCCTAAAGATTTGTGAAGAGGTAATCTTCCGACAAAAAGCGAGGAAGACCCATCTTTCTGTTAAACGAGATTGATCGAACTCGTGATTCATTAGATCTTTCTGATAAGTGTCGGCTAAATAGATCAGGTAAATAAGTCCCGGCTGTTCAGTGATTTGATAATCAAATTCATTCTTGAAGAAATTATGACTGTGAGTCAAATTCGATCCAAATTGAGAGATGTTTTTTTCTGTTATTAGAAACTGAACTAGTAATTCTCTCTCTTTTCCAGAGATATCCATGCTGAAGCACGATCTGTTCAACTCTCTTCTTATAGGTGAATAAAACTTTCTATTCCTCATAGAATAGATCAATTCGTCCAGAAAATAGATGGATATGTCCCTTATATCCATAGAGAAAAGCAGACCAGGCAAAGGATGATCCATCAGTTTTTGCAACTCGATCGCGTATGACGGATCCATTAAATCTTTGATGCGTTCAAGGTGTATCTGTAACTCAATAAAGGCTGAGGAAACAACGAAAGAATATCGAAGAACGAAATATCCAAGGACGAAAAAAAGGATAAGGATCGAATATTCATACTCCCGAGCATTCAGCAATCTCAGATGTGCCCATATAGATAGAACCGATGACTCATTCTTTTGATTAATCATTTCCTTGAATGAACAAAGATTCCATAAAGAAAAAAACTTATCCAAGATATTGGTTCTCAGATTACATTGTAGAAGTGCCCATAATTGATGAGAAATTGCCCACGATAGATTCGATTTATGCATAATATCATGCAAAATAGATACAAGTTGATCACTGCTATTTAGCAATATCTCCGGAAAAGTCTCTAGAAGTAGATTCTCAAGATATTTCCACCATGCAGAAGTCAAGAGCCATGGCGTATATGCTCGGAACAAATCCCATTTTTTAAAAAGACTCTCTATTTGAGAGATCCTATGCATCTCTTGTTTCTTAGCACGTTCATTAAAACGCGGTGAACAAAATGGTAAGAGATTCCGTTCCTCTTTAGAGAAATTGAAAAGGGTGCTTCTTTTATCTATGGCTTTGTTCTCAATTCTGTTTTTTGAACCTTCTGTTGAACTAGATTTTACAAACCGATCTCGAATCCGATGAAGCATTTCCTGGTTCTTATCTTTTCTTTTTAGAAAGATTTCGGATAGTAAATCATCTCGATAAGATTGAGTTTGAATAAGACCCATGTTTGAACTGAAACCCCCCTTAAGGTACTGATCGAAGTTGTTTTCTTCTAAATCGGATCTATTTAAGAAGGGCTGACAAGAAGTTTTTTCGAAATTGGCTATTCGTTCTCTCGTTAAAGGCGTTGTAGAAATCTCTTCGATCGAGGAAATATCTATTTTATCATGAACAAATGGATTCAATCGAGTTAGTAAATCGAAAGATTTGTACAAGTCATAGATTGATACAAACGTTTGGTTACCGCTTTGTTGCAAATATTTAGGTAAGAATATGTTAGATACTTGTGACTTTATAAGTGAAATAGTATCTTTCTCCAAGTGAACAGGTCTTATTTCACTAATGGACAAAGAAAATAGATTGCTGTGGATGGGCGAAATATTGAATAATTGTCCATATGTAAGATTATGATTTTTTGTATGAATCCTTTCCATATAATAAGGTAATCTTTTCTTATAATTGAACCGAGGATGATGTGAATAATCGAAGAATTGTAGTGTATTTGCTTTGTAAAAAGAAGCTCTCGATGAGCTTTGATTAGATAGTTTTACGGGATTCAACCAGTTGTCTCGATCGTTGGATATCGTCGAAAAATCAGTGTTATCGAACAATTCCATGCAATTCTTTTCATTCTCGAATAAGTCAATAATAAATCGATTCACCGGCATCTCATGATAGAAAAATTGTGCTACTGTTCTTTCGTCGATCAAGAATTTCGATCTTTGTGAAAGATTATGGTTATCCAAAAGAAAGGGTTTGAATGTTTTTAAATGAACGATTCGAACACCAATTGATTTTAACAACTTATTGAAGAGTTGATCATTCATACCCTTTAACTTATCAATGAAAAACTCGGGAATGAAAATAGCCGAATGAGAAATGGATTTCTTAGAAAGAAAGATCTTCACAGTATTTTCAGCAATCAAAGAAAACTTAGAATAATCTTTTTTGTTGGGACTTCCAGACCAACCAATTGAATCTCTATTAGCACATGATTCAATCGGATCGAACACTATTTTCAAATCGTTTTGTTTAGAAACAAGATGTTTCGAACATCTCTTCAAGTATTCGGTCTGATTGGACCATTTGTACACATTCAAATTCCGATTGATACATTTATCAGTTCGAAGAATAGAATGATCAAACCATTCTTTTTGACCTTTTCTCCAATTTGATGGATGTCGGTTAATTGTATCTTTCGATACATTATTCAAATTTTCATTTTCTATCCAATTTGTTCGAATTTGATCCTTTAAATTGCGACTGGACCCGTTCATTGAATATAATTTGTTGAATGCATTTTTCAAATGCCCGTGAATCTTATATCGAATCAATTTGTACCAATTTGAAGTTTCAGTTCTGTAATTGTTAAGAGGGGTTCCTATTTCTGAACCCTTTTTGGAAGAGATTTGGATCAATTCTTTTTCGATTATTCGATCTAAATATTCATTCTCTTTATCAGTAATATTGAGTAGGATCAATAAAGATTGATTCTTCAATTTATTCTTGTGGTTGAAGATCTGATCCAAGAATCTATTCTTGTTCAGTTCATAGAATTGATTCACGTGATAATCAATATCAGGAGCAAGTGTATTATCATAAACCCGATTAGGCTTAGTTATTAATAGAGCGAATTGATCTGTTATTTTTAGAACTCTTTTTTTAAATCGTAAATTGTTGTGGAATATGTATTGTTCTTTGTTTTGATCACAGAATGAAGAAAATCGATTCCGAGACAAACTCCGGTTCATAAAGAGAATACAATTTAATTTGTTTATATCCCTCTGATTTTTTCTAATCATATTACATCCGGGATCTAATGAAATAGCACAATTTGAGGAAGGATTTTGAAAATATGTTCTTATCTTCCACGGATCAATTATCCCATTCTTTTCTGAGCCCCTGAAATATCTGAAAAAAACATCTTGTTGCCCTTTCAATAATTTGAAATTTTCAATAGGCTTCTTAGTAACACTAGAACCCATGCACGGTTCATCTATTGACAATATGTCAAAAAAATAAGAACGAATTGATTTTGTGAAATTCTCGATGAATCTTTTCCTTTCCTTTGGAAACAAATTCTCTGTTATAGACTTTTTATCTTCCGTAAATAGTTCTTTCGTCCAATAGATCGGAGAATCTTCTGAGAGACACTTTGAGGACAAATCTGATTTTATTTTTGTTCTTTCTATTCGAATAGAAGAAGAAGGATCCCAAAGAATTGATCTTTCTTTTAGTTGCTCGATCTCCGTTTTATTTATATATCCATTTGTGAAAATCCGTTCACAAAGATCTTTTTCAGGTTCCCAATACTCATTCTCAGTGAAATTGAGAGTCAAATCTATCTCCGAATCGATATCTTTCTCATCCCTCTCCGAATGAGTCTCCCAAGTTATCGGTCTTTGATTCTCTGAGATTATCTCATCCTTTTTGTTCATGTTCGTGCCATATTCTGAATTTTCACTAATGGGATCGAAATGATCGATGGATCGATTATAAGATCTTTTCAATTGGCTAGAATGATTGACTTTAATGAAAATAGATTCTGAGAAATTGTATAGAATATCCAACAATAAATTCTGTATCTTGCTAAAAAGCTGATCATTGTTCACATCATTCAACTGAATGAATTTCTCTTTTAAAATGTCCTTCGAAAGTTCCAATTTCTGCTGATCTTTCTCCCAACTAACAAAAGAATCTTTATAGAATTGCCAAAATTCAGCATAATTTTGGAAAGAGAGATACCCTTTCTCTTTCAAGAGAATGGAAGATTCTGCAATAATTTGATCAGATTCACCCCAACTATTCCAGATCTGAAACATATTCTTTTTCCACCAACGCGGTCCCCATTCTGATTTTTCTTGATAGGATAATCGAAGATGGGAGAAATGCTTAATATTATTCGATTCAACAATTGATTTCGATTTCTGCTGCTTGAATGGACCCTCCGCTTCGAATAGCATTTTTTCACAAAAAGCGGACATGAGATAACAGATTAGATTATTACCTAATATTTCGACTTGCTGCTTCGAGCTCAAGTCGATCGTGTCCTGCTTATTTCTCATAAAAACACGATCGAAATGATATTCCCAATCATAGTCTTTGCGGATCAGATCATCAATATAGAATTCAAAAAAACCCTTTAGATGTTCCACATCTTTCTCTTTCAATGACATCTCAATTTTCGCTATTGATCCCTGAGGGATCTTCCAACTAGGAAGAATCTCTTCTATGATCCAATTCTTCCACCATCGTGAACCCCAAGAATCAATTTGATTATATGCAGGCATGACACACACTTTTCTTTTTGAGAGAACCCAAGCGTCCTCTTTCGAATTTCTCAAGTGACTTTGATATATCTTTCTCCCTTTTGGGAAAGACAGAAAAAGATGCGGAAAGATCAACAAATTTTTATTGAAAGACTCGAAATATTCTTCCGATGTTTCATTTCTAGGTTCAGCATAGTTTATAGGTATAGGAAAGAGTTTCATCGAATAGAACTTTTTTCTTTCAATCATACTTTTCTGATTCACATGATATATAAGGACTGGTAATGTAAGTAGTACTACACCTTTGATTGTCAAAGATTGATTGCTTCTTGAACCACGTAGATCGCGTAAAAGCAACGTACTAAGAATTCGAGAGTCAAAGAGCTTAATAAGACGTTCTCGATGGGAAACTATTTTCGTGAACAATCTCACCAAATTCAATTCGGTCCATGAATTGAATAAATATTGAAAGCTTCGTATTTCTTCCAATTTCAATATCCAGGATTTCAATTTTTGTCGTTTCATTCCTTTTTTACAATAATTACATTACAATAATGAAATAGTTTTTGATAGATCTCTATCCTTAAATAGATTCAATGACTTCGGTCTTTTCCATTCTATTTTTTTCTATAATATTGATAGAATATAGGTATTTATCTATATAGGTACATAGATCTATATATCTATTTGTTCTCTACCAATTTGAAACGAAACCATATTGGATCTATTGAAATAGAGTATCGAAAAAGATCTCATCTATAGTATATACTTTGGGTGATCATGAATAGAATGACATATAAATATAATATTGGCATAAAGAAGAGCTTGCGTCAACCACTAAGAATTCAATTGATTCTATATCAATAGATAGAAATACTTCTTGTTCATTTGAAATTGAAAATGACAAAGATGGATTGGATCCAATCCGTTTCTTTATGGGCGAACGACGGGGATTGAACCCGCGCGTGGTGGATTCACAATCCACTGCCTTGATCCACTTGGCTACGTCCGCCCCAGAAGAACCAATTGACAGTCTCTATCTACGGTCATTCCTTCCAAGAAGAAGAGAGTTTCTTTCTAAGTTCCGACGACGAACTAACGGCAACCTCTGACAGAAAATGAAAGTGTTGCAAGATCGATAACCAACTTAGAACCAACTCTCGAACAATTTGTCATATACCTCTGTCAAATGTGCTTGACATGAATTGAATGGGAGAGAATGTCCGACCAATATCAATTTTGAGTTGATACTCATGTTAGACGATGTGCTCGTATTCTATAATACGATTGGTTCTTCTCTTCACGATGATCTCTAGCATCCAT